ATGCGCATTATTTTAATAATGTAAATAAGCGCAATTTAGCCCCAAATAAGCTACTCGAGGTCTTCCTGTTTCCGGGGGGTTTTCAGGAGTGATAGTGATCCCAGGAGCTTTAGGGGGGTAGGGGGGTTTTACGCGCAAAAACCGTCGTTTGTTAAGGATGTCAGGGGGGATAAATCATTATTTATGCACTTGATATCCAATTATGTGGTTCTTTATAGAAAGTCTTTTCACCACTCAGACCAAGTACCTGCGCCCAAAGAGATGTCCCACCTTATTTTTTACAGCTACGTGCACTGTGAAATGTCTATTGAAAAGGAAAAAAAAAAAGAGGAACCCCCTACACGCTGGAAAGAACGCCCGGCATGCTGGGTCTCTCGGAGATGTATTACCACCATTAACTTATGCAAGCGTCGATGAAAGTGTGAGGAATAATATCAATCAATGGCCCTGAAATAGGAACCAAATGCCAGGAATAATTCACTGTGTGAAACCCCCACAATAGTTGTCCCTCACCCTCAATAACCGTTAACCTTAAGGTATAGTCGTTTGGTCGGTTCTTATTGGGTAATAGTGTTAAACATTTATCAGGTATGGTGCCTCAAGGTCTGATATCACTAGTGAGTTATAAGTTAAGTGCTTACAACTGCGCCTGTCTTTAATTCACTATATGTTAGATATATCTCTACTTGCTTTATGTAACCCTAAGTATAGATGGTGATATATGAGGGCTTAAAACCTAGATATGTTGATAATACATATATGTCCTTGAATACTATATAATATGGTTAATATAAATGTATGGTGATAATACATATATGGTATTATAAATGCCCAAGGGCAAAGAATAGTTAAACTTAGAATTCTAGCTTTGGGAGCTAGAGGTAGGAGTTAGAATCTCCTTTCTTTGAGCAGTAGGGAGGATTTTAACCTCCGGCATCCGGTTTACAAGACCGGCGCTCTGGCGCTGAGCTACTAATGCAGGATCATTCCAGGGCCTTGTTTTCAACCCAACCTGCTAGGGGAGTGAGGACTAGGAAGAGAAGGAAGTACAGGAGTGATGCGACTTGGCCAATAATAATATAGGGATGTTCGACAGGCATGCCCCCAATTCAGGTGAGAATAGCGACGTTGGCGATCAGGGTTCAGAAGAGGAGTTGGGTGAGGGGGCGGAAGGTGAGGCCTCGTTGTTTTGAGGTGTGGAGAACAGGGACGACCATGAGGACGATGATTGAGGCAAAAAGGGCTAAAACCCCACCGAGCTTGTTGGGGATTGAACGTAGGATGGCGTAGGCAAATAGGAAGTATCACTCGGGTTTAATATGAGGGGGTGTGACTAAGGGGTTGGCGGGGGTGAAGTTGTCTGGATCCCCTAAGAGGTTTGGGGCAAATAGGGCTAGGGATGTGAGTGCGATGAGTAGGGCTGCAAATCCTAGAAGGTCTTTGTAGGAGAAGTAGGGGTGAAATGAGATTTTGTCCGCGTCTGAATTTAATCCGAGGGGGTTGTTTGACCCGGTCTCGTGTAGGAAGATGAGGTGGATAAGGGTGGCCCCTGCGACAATGAAAGGGAAGAGGAAGTGAAATGCAAAAAAGCGGGTGAGGGTGGCGTTGTCTACTGAGAAGCCGCCTCAAATTCATTGGACAAGATCGTTTCCGATGTAGGGAATGGCGGAGAAGAGGTTGGTAATGACGGTAGCGCCTCAAAAGGACATCTGACCTCATGGCAGGACGTATCCTACAAAGGCAGTTGCTATAACTAGTAGGAGGAGGATGACTCCGATGTTTCAGGTTTCTTTGTATAGATACGAGCCATAGTAAAGGCCTCGGCCGATGTGTATGTAGAGACATACAAAGAAGAAAGAGGCGCCGTTAGCATGGAGGTTTCGGATGAGCCATCCGTAGTTCACATCTCGACAGATGTGGGCGACGGATGAGAAAGCTGTGGCGATATCTGAGGTGTAATGTATGGCCAGGAAGAGGCCTGTTAGAATCTGTGCAATTAAACAGAGGCCAAGAAGAGAGCCAAAGTTTCATCAAACGGAGATGTTCGAGGGGGCGGGGAGGTCTACTAAGGCGTCGTTAGCAATTTTTAGCAGTGGGTGGGTTTTTCGGAGGCTTGCCATTAAGGGTTCCTGTAGTTGAATTACAACGGTGGTTTTTCAAGTCATTAGTCCTGGTTAAAATCCTGGCGGGAATTATGACCTATGTTATGTCTTTATTTTTATTGGGGTTAGTTTTAGGGTTAGTTGCGGTGGCCTCTAATCCGTCTCCGTATTTTGCTGCCTTGGGGCTGGTAGTAGTGGCGGGGATGGGTTGTGGTGTACTAGTTGGGCATGGGGGCCCCTTTTTATCTTTAGTTTTATTTTTAATTTATTTAGGTGGGATGCTGGTTGTGTTTGCGTATTCAGCGGCTTTGGCCGCTGAGCCCTTTCCTGAGACTTGAGGGAGCCGGCCGGTTGTGGCGTATATGGTTATGTATGTGGTGGGGCTATGTTTTGTTTCTAGTGTGTTCTGAAGTGGATGATATGAGTCTTCATGGGTACCAGCTGATGAGCTAGGGGGCTTTTCTATATTTCGCGGGGATGTGGGGGGTGTTGCTTTAATATATTCGCAAGGGGGAAGTATGTTGGTAATCAGCGCTTGGGTGTTGTTGCTTACTTTGTTTGTGGTGTTAGAGTTAACCCGAGGGTTGAGTCGAGGGGCCCTTCGTGCAGTTTAAAATAGGAAAATTAGTGTAGTAAGGGTAAGTGTGAGCAGGAACAGGGAGAGGTATGTTTTGATGAGTCCTTGTTGGGCGTTGCTTGTTGTAGAGCTGATTGGAATTGTGGCGGAGGCCATGGCTTTGGGGCCTACTTTCTCTAGTCATGTTTGGTCCACTATTTGGCTGGCAACTGTCTGCCCTAGGACGAGATTAAGTTTAGGGGGGAGGCGGTGGACCAGGGTGGGAAAGAACCCGAGCATATTAGAGAAGTGGTGGGCTGCTAGGTTAGGTGTAATTTTAAATTGTTTGTTTGTGAGGGAGGCAAGTTCTAAAGCAATGAGGAGGCCCGTGATGGTAACGGCCAGGGCGGCTAGTTTTAGGAGAGGGGGCATGGTTATGATAGGAGTTTTAAGGGGAAGGATGTTTGAGGTAATTAAAAGGCCAGCGATAATGCTGCCTCAAGCTAGTCGTTTGATTGGGTTAATTACTGCTGGGTTGTTTTCATTAATGGGGGAGAGGGGGTTAAATCGGGGGTGTCCTATAGAGACGAAGAATACTACGCGGAGGCTGTAGATTGCTGTGAAAGAGGTGGCCAGGAGAGTTAGAGTAAGGGCTCAGGCGTTTAGGTGGGATGTGTTTAGTGCTTCGATGATTGCGTCTTTAGAGAAGAAGCCTGCTAAAAAGGGGGTACCGGTAAGGGCTAGGCTCCCGATTGTGAGGCAGGAGGATGAAAAAGGGGCAAGGTGATGTATTCCCCCTATTTTACGAATGTCTTGCTCGTCATTAAGGCTATGAATAATGGAGCCAGAACAGAGGAAAAGCATTGCTTTAAAGAAGGCGTGGGTGCAGATATGTAGGAAGGCAAGTTGAGGTTGGTTGAGACCAATTGTAACCATTATTAGTCCGAGTTGGCTGGAGGTAGAGAAGGCGACGATTTTTTTGATGTCGTTTTGGGTTAAGGCGCAGGTGGCTGTAAAGAGTGTGGTTAGGGCACCTAAGCATAAGCAGATAGTCGAGGCAGTTTGGTTGGTTTCTAGTAAGGGGCTCATTCGCACAAGGAGAAAAATTCCTGCGACTACTATTGTACTAGAATGCAGTAGGGCAGAGACCGGCGTGGGACCCTCTATAGCAGAGGGAAGCCAGGGGTGAAGTCCAAATTGGGCTGATTTGCCAGTAGCGGCGACAATCAGGCCTAGGAGGGGGAGGGTAATATCAAAGTCTTTGGCAGATGCAAAGATGTGTTGTATTTCTCAGGAGTTAAGGGTGGTAGCGATTCAGGCTATGGCAAAAATTAAGCCGATGTCTCCGACGCGGTTGTAAATAACTGCTTGAAGGGCGGCGGTGTTTGCGTCTGCTCGGCCGTATCATCACCCGATGAGCAAGAACGATATAATGCCTACCCCTTCCCAGCCAATAAATAGTTGAAAGAGGTTATTTGCTGTTACTAGGATAACTATCGCAATAAGGAAGACTAGGAGATACTTGAAGAACCGGTTTATGTTGGGGTCTGCGTGTATGTATCATGTTGCAAATTCTAGAATAGACCAGGTGACGTAAAGAGCGATGGGGGTAAAGATGACAGAGTAGAAGTCAAACTTGAAGCTAATATTCACGTCAAAAGTGAGGGTGTTTATTCAACTTCAAGAGGTGACGATGGTTTCTGCCCCCTCATTAAAGAAGAGAAATAGGGGGAGCAGGCTGACGAAGAAAGCCAGTTTAACTGAGGTTTTTACGTGAGTGGAGGCTCAGCCGTCTTCTCGGGGGTGAGGGTTAAGAGTTGTGAGTACGGGGAACATTAGAAGTGTGAAGATAATCAGTAGGCTTGAGGTTATTATAAGGGAGGTGGGGTGCATAGCTACTACTTGGATTTGCACCAAGAGTTTTTGGTTCCTAAGACCAACGGATGAGCTGTTATCCTTTAGAAGCAGGTCGAGTGAGCCTTGGGGTCCAACCAAGGTCGCGGAGATTAGCAGTCTTCGTTGCTAGCGAGCCTCTCTCGGTGGATAAGAGGGCTTTAACCTCTGTCTTTAGAATCACAATCTAATGTTTTCATTAAACTATATCTACAGGTGACTCACCCTCAGATTAGCTCAGGTTTAACGATTAGGAGGATTAGGGGGAGGAGGTGTAGAACTATAAGTAGGTGTTCTCGCGTGTGGGAGGGGTTGAGGGCCAGGATGTGTTGAGGGAGCGGGCCTCGTTGGGTCATAAGGAATATGTAAAGGGAGTAGCTAGCTGTAATGAGTATTCCGGCCCCGGTGAGGGCAAGAGATCATCAGGATCAGTTGAATAGGGAGGTGACAATTATTAGTTCCCCCATAAGGTTTGGCAGAGGGGGGAGGGCCAGGTTGGCGAGGCTAGCAATAAACCACCATGTAGTTATTAAGGGAAGTACTATTTGGAGGCCGCGTGCTAGAAGCATGGTTCGGCTATGGGTTCGTTCATAGTTAGTGTTTGCTAGGCAGAAGAGTGCAGAGGAAGTGAGGCCATGAGCGATTATAAGGATGAGTGCTCCGGCAAAACCTCAGGGAGTTTGAATAAGGATTCCGCCCACTACTAAGCCCATGTGGCTGACTGATGAATAGGCGATGAGGGATTTCAGGTCTGTTTGGCGGAGGCAAATGGACCCTGTCATGACGACACCTCAGAGAGCTAGGACAATAAAGGGGTAACTTAGTTCTTTGGTAAGAGGTTCGAGTATAACCACAATTCGCATTATCCCGTAGCCCCCTAGTTTTAGGAGCACCGCGGCAAGTACTATTGAGCCAGCGACGGGGGCTTCAACATGTGCTTTAGGGAGTCAGAGGTGGGCTCCGTAGAGTGGTATTTTTACTAGGAATGCGATAAGGCAGCCCGCTCATCATAGCTTGTCGCCGTAGGATGAGAGGGGGAGGGGGGAGGCGTATTGGATGGTTAGTAGGGATAGGGTCCCGGTGCTGTTTTGTAGAAGAAGAAGGGCCACGAGTAACGGGAGAGAACCTGCGAGGGTGTAAAACAAGAAGTAAATACCCGCGTTAAGGCGCTCTATTTGGTTACCCCAACGTGTGATAATAACTAAAGTGGGGATTAGGGTGGCTTCAAACATTACGTAGAATATAATGATCTCGGTGGCCCCGAAGGCTATGATTAGGAAGATCTGGAGGGATGTTAGGAGTGTGAGGTACATTCGTTGGCGGTTTAATGGTTCAAGAGCTGTGTGGTTTTGACTTGCCAGGATTATCAGTGGAAGGAGTCAGCAGGTGAGAACGAGGAGGGGTGTAGAGAGCGGATCAGTGGCCATATAGGTATTAAGGGTGTGTCAGCCCGTCTCGGAGAGGTTTTTTAGTCAGGAGAGGCTAAAGGTGGCAATGACTAGGCTGTGTGCAAGGGTTGTAGGTCAGAGTCATTTGGGCGGGGCTAGCCAGATGGTGGGGATGAGCATGAGGGTTGGGACTAGAATTTTTAGCATTGTAAGAGGTTTAGGCTTTGGAGACGATCGGTGCCGTGAGTGCGGGCAGTGGCTACGAGTAGGGCGAGGCCTGCGCTTGCTTCACAAGCTGAAAATGCTAGAAGAAGTATTGGAGCAGCGGAAAAGTTTGTTGCGTCTAGTTGAAGGGTCCAGAGGGAGAGGGCAATGAATAGAGAAAGCATTATTCCTTCCAGACAAAGGAGGGCTGAGAGGAGGTGGGTCCGGTGGAATGCCAGGCCTGATAGGCCTAATAAGAAGGCTGATGAGAAAGCAAAGTGAACGGGGGTCATTAAACAGTTATGGACTTTAACCACAAGCTTTTGAGCCGAAATCAAATGTTTTTCTTAAACTAACAGTCTATTCGGCTCACTCTAGGCCTCCTTGGGTTCATTCGTAAACAAGGCCGAGGGTGAGTAGGGTGAGGACGGCCGTGGCCCACAGAAATGTGAGGAGGGGAGATGCTAGCTGGTCTCCCCAGGGTAGGGGGAGGAGAAGTGCAATCTCTAGGTCGAAGAGAAGAAATAGGATGGCGACGAGAAAAAATCGTATGGAGAAAGGTAAGCGAGCAGACCCTAGAGGGTCAAAGCCACATTCGTAAGGGGAGAGCTTTTCATGGTCTGGTGTCATTTGGGGTAGTCAAAAAGAAACAGTGGCTAGGACAATGGAGAGTAGGAGGGCAATCGTAATTACGGTTGTAACTAGGTTCATTATCTTTCCTTGGATTTTAACCAAGACCAGGTGATTGGAAGTCACTTATACTTTCTTTAGTACTAGAAAGATTAGGATCCTCATCAGTAGATGGAGATGTAAAGGAAGAGTCAGACAACGTCTACAAAGTGTCAGTATCAGGCGGCTGCTTCAAACCCGAAGTGGTGTTCAGATGTAAAGTGGTACTGAATTTGTCGTAATAGACAGATGGCCAGGAAAGTAGAGCCAATGATGACGTGAAGGCCGTGGAAGCCGGTTGCTACAAAAAAGGTAGAGCCGTACACCCCGTCTGCGATTGTAAAGGGGGCTTCGTAGTACTCTAAGCCTTGGAGGAAGGTGAAGTAAAAGCCAAGTAGGATGGTTAGGGCTAGGGATTGGATTGCTTGTTTTCGTTCTCCCTCCATGATGCTGTGGTGTGCTCAGGTGACAGTTACACCGGATGCAAGGAGGACGGCGGTATTGAGAAGGGGGACTTCAAAGGGGTCAAGAGGGGTAACGCCTGTGGGGGGTCAACAACCGCCTAGCTCAGGGGTAGGGGCGAGGCTTGCGTGGTAGAAGGCTCAGAAGAATCCGAGGAAAAAGAAGACTTCTGAGGTAATAAAAAGAATCATGCCGTATCGGAGACCTTTTTGCACGGGGGGAGTGTGATGGCCTTGGAATGTGCCTTCTCGGATGATGTCCCGTCATCATTGGTATATTGTCAGGAGGAGCAGGGCAGTTCCGAGTATTATTAGAGTTGTTGAGCGGAAGTGGAATCAGGTTGCAAGGCCTGATGTTATAAGGAGGGCCGCAATTGCGCCGGTTAGGGGTCAGGGGCTGGGGTCAACTATGTGGTAGGGGTGTGCTTGATGTGCCATTAGACGTTTTCTTGTAGGTAGAGGGTTAGTAGGAGGACAAATACGTAGGCTTGAATCATTGCAACTGCTACTTCGAGGAGGGTTAGGAGCACAAGAACGGCGGATGTCAGGATTGCGACTGTAGGTATAAGGGGTAAGAGGACAAAGGCGGCTGTTGCGATTAGTTGGATGAGGAGGTGGCCAGCTGTTAAGTTGGCTGTCAGTCGGACGCCTAGGGCAAGGGGGCGGATGAATAGGCTGATTGTTTCGATGATAATAAGTACAGGGATAAGAGGGGCAGGGGTCCCTTCTGGCAGGAGGTGGCCGAGGGTGTGAGTTAGTTGGTTACGCACTCCGATGAGCACGGTTGCAAGTCAAAGAGGCACAGCAAGGCCGAGGTTTAGGGATAGCTGGGTTGTGGGTGTAAAGGTGTAGGGGAGAAGTCCTAAAAGGTTTAGGGTAATGAGGAAAATTAGGAGCGAGGTTAGTAGGGCGGCTCATTTGTGGCCTCCGAGGCTCATGGGTAGAAGAAGTTGTTGGGTGAGGCGGTTGATGAATCAGCCTTGGAGCGTGAGGAAGCGGTTATTGAGTCATCGGTTTGTCGGTGTGGGGTACAAGACTCAAGGTAGGGTAAGGGCTAGGGCTATTAGGGGGATTCCTAGGTATGTGGGGCTCATAAATTGATCAAAGAAGCTTAGTGTCATGGTCAGGTTCAGGATTCTGTTTTAGGTTTTTCAGTGCTTTGAAGCGTCGGGTCGTTTGGGAAAATGTGGCCTGTAATTTTTGGGGGAATAATAATTAGAAAGGTTAGTCAAGTGAAGACTAGAATGGCAAATCAAGGGGCGGGGTTGAGTTGAGGCATGTCGCTAAGGGTGGGCGGTAGCCACCAATCTTTAGCTTAAAAGGCTAACGCTGGGTCCTGTTTAGCTTCTTAGCGAGGCGTCTTCAAGTATACGGGATGATCAGTTCTCAAAGTGTTCTAGGGGGACAGCTTCAACAACGATGGGCATGAAGCTATGGTTAGCTCCGCAGATTTCAGAGCATTGTCCGTAGAAGACTCCTGGTCGGGAAGCAATAAAGGCTGTTTGATTTAGGCGGCCTGGGACTGCGTCTATTTTTACACCTAGGGCAGGGACGGCTCATGAGTGGAGGACATCGTCAGCGGAGACTAGCACTCGGATGGGGGATTCAACTGGGATTACCATTCGGTGGTCGGCTTCCAAGAGGCGGAATTGGCCAGGAGTGAGGTCTTGGGTGGGGATTATGTATGAGTCAAATCCGAGGTCTTCGTAGTCTGTATATTCGTAGCTTCAGTATCATTGATGTCCGACTGCTTTAATAGTAAGGAGAGGGTTGTTAATTTCGTCTATTAGGTAGAGGATGCGAAGGGAGGGTAGGGCAATAAGGATAAGGATGACTGCCGGGAGGACGGTTCAGATAATCTCGATTTCTTGGGAATCAAGGATATACTTGTTGGTGAGTTTGGTGGAGACCATAGCCACAATAATGTAAAGCACTAAGGTGCTAATTAAGAAGACAATTATTAAGGCGTGGTCGTGAAAATGAAGAAGTTCTTCTATTACAGGTGAAGCTGCATCTTGAAAACCTAGTTGTGAGGGATGTGCCATTAAAAAGGGGGGCGGGGCTTTTCAAGACACGCGGGGGTTTAACCCACGACTCTGCCTCGACAAGGCAGTGTAATGAACAGTTTTACTAGTGTCTTATAAAGAAAGTGACAGAGCGGTTATGTGGTTGGCTTGAAACCAACCTATGGGGGTTCAACTCCTCCCTTTCTCGTTAGTTGGCTTGTACTTGGACGAAGGCAGGTTCTTCGAATGTGTGGTAAGGGGGAGGGCAGCCGTGTAGTCATTCGACGTTTGTTGCTGTAAGTTCAACTGCTAGAACTTCACGTTTGGCGGCGAAGGCTTCTCAGATGATGAAAAGGAACATGATAACGGCGATTAGGGAAATTAATGAACCGATTGAGGAGACTGTATTTCAGAGGGTGTATGCATCAGGGTAGTCAGAGTAGCGGCGAGGCATTCCTGCAAGGCCTAGGAAGTGTTGTGGGAAGAAGGTTAGGTTTACACCAATAAACATGACCCCGAAGTGAACTTTTGTTCAAGTGCTGTGAAGGGTGTACCCCGAGAATAGGGGGAATCAGTGGATAAAGCCGGCCACGATGGCAAAGACAGCTCCCATCGAGAGGACGTAGTGGAAGTGGGCTACTACGTAGTAGGTGTCGTGGAGAACAATGTCTAGGGAGGAGTTGGCTAGAACAATGCCGGTTAGGCCGCCGACTGTAAAAAGGAAGATGAACCCGATTGCTCACAGGAGTGGGGTTTCCCACTTAATAGAGCCCCCATGGAGTGTTGCAAGTCAACTGAAGACTTTTACACCTGTGGGGATCGCGATGATTATTGTGGCTGATGTAAAGTAGGCACGGGTGTCTACGTCCATTCCGACTGTAAACATATGATGGGCCCACACGATGAAGCCTAGTAGGCCGATGGCCATCATGGCTCACACTATTCCCATATAGCCGAAGGGTTCTTTCTTTCCTGAGTAGTAAGCAACAATGTGGGAGATTATTCCGAACCCGGGGAGGATCAGAATATAGACTTCTGGGTGTCCGAAGAATCAGAAAAGGTGTTGATAGAGAATGGGGTCTCCTCCTCCGGCAGGGTCGAAGAATGTGGTGTTTAGGTTGCGGTCAGTTAGAAGCATCGTGATGCCCGCGGCAAGGACTGGCAGGGACAGAAGAAGGAGGACGGCGGTAATCAGGACGGACCACACGAATAGCGGGGTTTGGTATTGGGAGATTGCGGGAGGTTTCATATTAATAATGGTTGTGATGAAATTAATTGCACCAAGGATTGAGGAGATCCCGGCCAGATGAAGGGAGAAGATAGTCAGGTCTACAGAGGCCCCCGCATGGGCTAAGTTGCCGGCCAAGGGAGGGTAGACAGTTCACCCTGTTCCGGCACCGGCTTCAACCCCAGAGGAGGCGAGAAGGAGTAGGAAGGAGGGGGGCAGAAGTCAAAAACTTATGTTGTTTATTCGAGGAAAAGCCATATCAGGGGCACCGATCATTAGGGGGATAAGTCAGTTTCCGAAGCCTCCGATCATGATTGGCATTACTATAAAGAAAATCATTACGAAGGCATGGGCTGTAACAATGACGTTATAGATTTGGTCGTCCCCTAAAAGGGCTCCGGGCTGGCTTAGCTCTGCTCGGATGAGAAGGCTTAGGGCTGTGCCTACTATGCCAGCTCAGGCACCAAATACTAGATAAAGGGTGCCGATATCTTTGTGATTAGTCGAGAAAAATCAACGTGTGATGGCCACAGGTAGGATGGCTGAGGTTTAAGCGGTGGGTTGTAGCCCCATAAACAGAGGTTTGAGTCCTCTTCTTATCAAGCTCCGAGGTGTTTACATATCAGATTGCAAATCTGAAGTGGCAGGCTAGCGTCTGCCGGGGCTTTCCCCCGCCTTCCGCTGTTTACAGGCGGGGGAAAGGTAGGTGGATGCTCGCTGGTTTGAGCGTTTAGCTGTTAACTAAAAGTTTGTAGGATCGAGGCCTGCCCACCTAGAAAGGCTTTAGCTTAATTAAAGTGTCTGTTTTGCATGCAGGAGATGTGGGGTAGTGTCCCGCAAGTCTTATCAGGGACTGGGAGATTTTCACTCTCGCTTAGGGCTTTGAAGGCCCTTGGTCTTGTGCTAACCTAAGTCTCTTAAAGGGTTAGAAGGGCTACTATAGCGGGGGTTAGGGGGAGGAGGGTGAGGGTTATGGTTGTTGAAATGGCCAGGGGGAAGGCAGATTGAAGGGTGGGGAGACGTCAGGGGGTGGTGCCTGTTGTTACGTTGGGGGATATGGTAAGTGTTATTGCGTATGAGAGGCGAAGGTAGAAGTAGAGGCTCAGTAGGGCCGCTAGGGCGGCTAGTGTGGCTGCGGGGGCAAGGTCTTGCTTTGTGAGTTCCTGAAGGATGAGTCACTTTGGTATAAAACCTGTAAGTGGTGGGAGGCCTCCAAGGGATAGTAAGATCAAGGGGGTGAGGGAGGTGAGTACGGGGGCTTTTGCCCAAGAAGTGGCAAGGGTGTTAATGTTAGTTGAGGTATTTAGTTTAAACACAAGGAATATTGAAAATGTCATTACAATGTAAGTAGAGAGGGCAAGGAGGGTGAGAGAAGGGGAAAATAGTAGAACAAGAATTATCCAGCCAAGGTGGGCAATAGAAGAGTAAGCAAGGATTTTACGAAGTTGTGTTTGGCTTAAGCCTCCTCAACCCCCGATAAGAGTAGAGATAATGCCAATCGCTATTAGTAGTGTAGGGCAGGGAGGTTGTATTTGTAATAGAAGAGCAAAGGGTGCTAGTTTTTGTCAGGTGGATAAGATGAGTCCTGTGGTAAGGTCTAGGCCTTGAAGAACTTCTGGAAGTCATGCGTGGAGGGGGGCTAGTCCTAATTTAAGTGCTAGGGCCAGGGTAATAAGGGTGACAGGTAAGGGGTGTGCTATTTGTTGGATATCTCACTGTCCAGTCAGCCAAGCGTTGGTGGTGCTGGCAAATAATAGTATGGCAGCTGCTGTTGCTTGAATGAGAAAATATTTTGTAGTGGCCTCAACCGCTCGGGGGTGGTGGTGTTGGGCTATCAGGGGGAGAATAGCGAGGGTGTTAATTTCTAGGCCCATTCAGGCAAGGAGTCAGTGGGAGCTCGCGAATGTGATGGTAGTGCCTAGGCCGAGAGCAAACAGAAGGGTGGCTATGATGTAGGGGTGCATTAGCAAAGGAAGGAGTTTAACCAACATGTTTGGGGTATGGGCCCAAAAGCTTAATTAGCTGACTTTACTAGGAAGTGGTGTAGTGGAAGCACTAAGAGTTTTGATCTCTTCAGGTAGGGTTCAAATCCCTTCTTTCTAAGGAGGTGGGGGGACTTTAACCCCCATAATTCACTCTATCAAAGTGGCCCTTTACTTCAGGCACAGCTCCGGGGTTATAGTTGGGGTGGAAGGCCGGCGAAGGCAATCGGGAGTGCAAGGTGTCAGATGATCAGGGCTAGTGTAAGGGGAAGGAAGTTTTTTCAGATTAAGTGCATTAGTTGGTCGTATCGGAATCGAGGGTAAGATGCTCGAACTCATAGAAAAACTACGGATAAGAGGGCTGCCTTTGTTATCAGGTTAATTGCCGTAAGCTCTGGGAGTGTTGGGATGTGGGAGGCCCCAAGGAATAGGGTAGCAGAGAGTGTATTTATAAGAAGGATGTTAGCGTACTCGGCTAAAAAGAATAGGGCAAAAGGACCACCGGCGTATTCTACGTTAAAACCAGAGACTAGTTCAGACTCCCCCTCAGTGAGGTCGAAGGGGGCTCGGTTAGTTTCTGCCAGCGTGGAGATATATCATATTGCGGCTAGGGGTCAAGCTGGAATGACCAGTCAGACGCTTTCTTGTGCGATATTGAATGTCTGCAGGGTGAACCCTCCTGTAAAGATAATAATGCTTAAAAGAATTAGGCCTAGGCTTACTTCGTAAGAGATGGTTTGTGCTACGGCGCGGAGGGCCCCGATGAGGGCGTATTTTGAATTGGAGGCCCAGCCTGAGCCTAGGATTGAGTAAACGGCGAGGCTGGAGAGGGCTAAAATAAAGAGAATACCCAGGTTTAAATCTAGGACGGGGTAGGGCATGGGTATAGGGGCTCAGAGTGTGAGGGCGAGGGTAAGGGCTAGCATTGGGGCGAGCAGAAATAGGACGGGGGAAGATGTAGAGGGGCGTACAGGTTCTTTGATGAAAAGTTTTACCCCATCGGCAATAGGTTGTAGGAGTCCGTAGGGTCCTACGATATTTGGGCCTTTTCGTAGCTGCATGTAGCCGAGGACTTTTCGTTCGAGGAGGGTGAGGAAGGCGACGGCCAGGAGGACAGGAACGATAAAGGTGAGGGGGTTAATAATGTGAGTAATGAGTAGGGAAATCATAGTTAAGGAGAGGACTTGAACCTCTGTTGAAAGGGCTTAGGTCTTTTGCACTTGCCGGGCTCTGCCACCTTAACATGCCGTTTTCTTAGGCGGCAGGGCATGCCCAGTTGCCTATTTTAGTTGATTTCATTAGGTGGGGGTGAGGCGTGCCTAGAGCATGGGCCTCTTCTTTTCGGTCCTTTCGTACTAGAAAAGAGCATGTCATAGATAGAAACTGACCTGGATTACTCCGGTCTGAACTCAGATCACGTAGGACTTTAATCGTTGAACAAACGAACCCTTAATAGCGGCTGCACCATTAGGATGTCCTGATCCAACATCGAGGTCGTAAACCCCCTTGTCGATATGGGCTCTAAAAGAGGATTGCGCTGTTATCCCTAGGGTAACTCGGTTCGTTGATCGGCATTGCCGGATCTCGAAGGTCAGAAGTTCTGTTGCTTAGAGCTGTAGCTCTTCGTTTTAGGAGAGGTGTTCCCATTCCACATGGGGGTTATTTAGTTCCCCGCGGTCGCCCCAACCAAAGACATTAGGGCAGAGCTCATTTGGTTCAGTCTTTTATTGTAGGGTTTTTGACATGAGCTGCCTTAGTGTCTAAAGCTCCATAGGGTCTTCTCGTCTTATGGAAGTATCCCCGCTTCTGCACGGGGAGATCAATTTCATTGACTTAAAAGAGGAGACAGTTAAGCCCTCGTTATGCCATTCATACAGGTCTTCATTTAAAAGACAAGTGATTGCGCTACCTTCGCACGGTCAAAATACCGCGGCCGTTAAACTTATAGTCACAGGGCAGGCGGGACCTCTTATTTTTTATTTTTGCAAGAGGCGATGTTTTTGGTAAACAGGCGAGGCTTTAATGTGTTTGCCGAGTTCCTTCTCTTTCTCTTAGTCTTTCCCGAGGGGCACACCTGTGTGGGGGTAACGGTTTATTTTTGTTGGGTTTTCTTGTTATCTGTTGTAAGGTTCAATTCCCTCTTTGTTTGGGGCCGTTAAGGGTCGGTGGGAGGTCCGTTCCGACTTACACGTGTGCGGGGAGAGGGCCGGGGCCCTCTTATTACTCATATTAGCATAGTCGCTTCCATGGGGGCATGGAACGGCCTGGTAAGTTTAGGGGAATAAGATAAGATGGTCAGGATAAGTGGGTATTGTGTATGTCCGAGCTTTAACGCTTTCTAAGGGGATGGCTGCTTTTAGGCCCACCCAAACATTTTACCCTTGGTTTGGTGTGATCTTTATCCTCCTGGAAAAGTTGTGTCTTGTTTCAAAGGGGCTGTACCCCCTTTGACTAACTCTCTCGGTTTCTTAAGGGTATCAGGTTGGGGTAAGACTGAGGTGAAGAAAGAAGCCGGGAGGCTGAACTTCTATTCAATTCCCAGGCAACCAGCTATAACTAGGTTCGGTAGGTCTGTCACCTCTACTCAAAGCTCTTCCCACTCTTTTGCCACAGAGACGGGTTGGCCCTTTTAATCAGGCTGTCTTGGAGTAGCTCACCTAGTTTCGGGATGTCAAACTAAAACACGTTTTGCTTGGTCAACACTGGCTAAATCATGATGCAAAAGGTACGAGGGTTAGTCTCTGCTTTTTTAAACTTTACTGGGTTATTTCATTTCTCTTTCAGCATTCCCTTGCGGTACTTTCTCTATTGCTCCATAGGTCCTTTTCTGTCGCCCATACTAAGGGGGAAAAATGGTTTGTTTGGTTGATACTTGTTTATTTGGGGGTATTGATAGGGGGTTGTTGTTGTTGGTTGGGTGGGCTAGCTGTTAAGCATCAGGGCGGTCCGATTTGCACGGGCGACTTCTCAGTGTAAGGGAGATGCTTTTCTGGCTTAGCTACGCTCTGATTTTTCCAAGTGCACCTTCCGGTACACTTACCATGTTACGACTTGCCTCCCCTTTGCGATTTAAGGGTTTTAATTAATTAATTTGTGAGCTTGGGGAGAGTGACGGGCGGTGTGTGCGCGCTTCAGGGCCAATTTCAGCGGAACGCTCTATTTCCTGCTTACTGCTAAATCCTCCTTCAGATGTCTCTTTCAGGACATCGTCCGTATTCACTAATTATAGGGAATGTAGCCCATTTCTTCCCTTTCCATACGCTACACCTCGACCTGACGTTTTGGGCTGTGCCAATTTTGCTTACTATGAGTCCTTCACAGGGTAAGCTGACGACGGCGGTATATAGGCGGGGAAAACAAGAAAAGGTGAGGTTGAACGGGGGTTATCGGTTCTAGAACAGGCTCCTCTAGGTGGATCTAAAGCACCGCCAAGTCCTTTGGGTTTCAAGCTGATGCTCGTAGTTCCCGGGCGGATAGTGGGTGTAGAGTACTATCAATGTTTAGGGCTAGGCATAGTGGGGTATCTAATCCCAGTTTGTGCCGTAGCTCTCGTGGGTTCAGGAAAGATAAAGCCACTTTCGTAGTTGGGCTTCTAACCTTCGGGTGCGTATAACTGCCTTGAAGGTGTTCGGCTTTAGTTTTAATCATTCTTTAACCACTCTTTACGCCGGTGACTGTCAACTTGGGCCTCTCGTATAACCGCGGTGGCTGGCACGAGTTTTACCGGCCCTGTTAGCTTTGACTAAGTCAAGTTTTCACTTATGGCTTAATGTCTATCACTGCTGAGTTCCCTTGAGGGTGTGGCTAAGCAAGGTGTCATGGGCTGGGTTATGAGTGCCTGATACCGGCTCCTCGTTCCCGGGCGGGGAACTGTAGGGCATTCTCACAGGGGTGCGGATACTTGCATGTGTAAGTTTAGCTAAAGTTGATAGTAAAGTCAGGACCAAGCCTTTGTGCCCACGGAGCTTTCTAGGGCTCATCTTAACATCTTCAGTGTTATGCTTTAATTAAGCTACGTTAGC